GGGATAAAGCTTTTCCTCTGCAGGGGCCTTGTGCAGTAAACCCCCTACGGGCGGTCGTCCGTCGTCGTAAAGTAGTCCCCGCGAAGCTTTCGGGAAGAGGGGTAGTCTTGTGTGTAAGCATAGCATTTCTGGTCGAACCCGCCCAACCCAACTAAGAAGAACCGAACCTGACAAACACATCTTTTTCCTTTGGGGAGGGTACTCTGAGTAGTGGGTACCTCGTAGGACCTCGACCCGCCTACTCGGGTCTTGTATGGATATGCAGGAAGGGGTGCTCCTAGGTGTGTGTAGGGGTTGTGTTTGTTCGCGAGAATGGATTCCTCGTCAAGTCAGTTTGGGGGGTGTGGACACACTTGCGCGAATTCGGGTAACGGCTACAAGGGAGAAAGAAAAAGGAAACTGTACCCGACCAGGGATGGACGTAAACTCGTAAGCTACCGAGGGTAGGGATAATCGTCCAGGTCTTATTGTGAAAGAAAAAAGCCGCCCCGCCGCAGCAGGCGGGTTGCTTCCTCTGTCGTCGCCGGGGAGCTCTTGGCGAGGAGACCTTAGGAAAAGTTGCTAAAACAAACGGGGGAGGAGGATCGACCCGTTCAGTAGAATTCCGAAGAAAGACTGTTGGCAGCAGGTGGAGACATTTCTTTGGCCCTTCTAAAAAAAACAAAAAAAGAAGAAAGAAAAGAAAAAGAAAAATGCGGGCAGGGTGGAGCTCGGCAGAGGGTTCGAGAATAAGGTAGGGTCCTGTTCTTAAGATTCAGATAATCAAAAGTTCCAAACCTTTATGTATGCACCTCCGTACAAGTGCTGCGTACAAGTTCCGGTCAGGATGATTGGGAAAGATCAAACCAATTTGAACCGCTCACATCACAGTAGTAGTAGCGTAAAGGCCGTAAGCCGGGGGGCGGCCATAACATAAAGCTATTACTTTCACACCTCTCTCTCTTTTTAGATATCTATAGATAAAGAGAGAGATCCGCTGCGTGAGCAACCCGACTGTGCGTTACATGTGCTCTAGAGGCTGCACTCCATCTTTCTTCCCCCTTTTTCTTTCTTTTTATTTGGAAGACGGGCGTTGCGTTTGGTTCGAAAGGCATGGTTTTCAGTATGTCTCCAGATAGGCCCCCACTAGTCCGGCTAGCTAGTGAGTGGTTCTTTCGGGCGGGAAGCAGGCCGGGCCCTACGGGCGGGCATCCCCCGCAACGCAAGCAGCATTGTTCGCCACCACCCGAGAAGCAAAAGATTCTAGAGTCCAGGCTGAAAATACATGCATAGATAGTGGTCTAATGACAAGGCCGACGACGGAAGCTCGGGACGGAGCCGTATGATGCGGAAGTCTCACGTACGGTTCCCTGAGAAGGGAGTGGCTACCTACTGGAGCTTCGACCAATCACCACTGGTCAATTCCGCTTTGGGGCCACCCCTTACTCTACCATTATTATAGGGGTATGGGGTTCGAGACAAAGAAAGATCAAGGCAGCATATCAGCTTTTCCTTTATACTTTACTTGGATCTGTTTTTATGCTATTAGCTATTCTGTTGATTCTTTTCCAAACAGGAACCACCGATTTACAAATTTTATTAACCACAGAATTTAGTGAGCGGCGCCAAATCTTTCTATGGATTGCTTTTTTCGCCTCTTTCGCCGTCAAAGTGCCTATGGTACCAGTTCATATTTGGTTACCCGAAGCTCATGTAGAGGCACCTACGGCAGGATCCGTCATCTTGGCGGGAATTCTTTTAAAATTGGGAACCTACGGCTTTTTAAGATTTTCAATACCCATGTTTCCTGAAGCGACACTTTGTTTCACTCCTTTCATTTATACTTTAAGCGCGATTGCTATAATATATACTTCCTTGACCACTTTAAGACAGATCGATCTTAAGAAGATCATTGCTTACTCCTCAGTAGCTCATATGAATCTGGTGACTATTGGTATGTTTAGTCTGAACATACAGGGAATTGGAGGTAGCATTCTACTGATGTTAAGTCATGGACTGGTTTCTTCAGCCCTTTTTCTATGTGTTGGTGTTCTATATGACCGACATAAGACTCGACTTGTTAGATATTACGGAGGTTTAGTGAGCGCCATGCCGAATTTCTCTACCGTTTTCTTCTTTTTCACTTTGGCCAATATGAGTTTACCTGGTACTAGCAGCTTTATCGGGGAATTTCTCATCTTAGTAGGAGCTTTCCAAAGAAATAGCTTAGTAGCCACATTAGCAGCGCTTGGGATGATTTTAGGCGCGGCGTATTCCCTTTGGCTATATAATCGTGTGGTTTCTGGGAATTTAAAACCGGATTTCCTCCATAAATTTTCCGATCTAAATGGTAGAGAAGTTTTCATATTTATACCTTTTCTTGTTGGAGTTGTTTGGATGGGTGTTTACCCCAAAGTGTTCTCGGACTGCATGCATACATCCGTAAGTAACTTAGTGCAACATGGAAAATTTCATTGAGAGGAATCAGCAAAGAAAAGAAAAATGCTCAATGAAGCGCTCAAGAGACCCTACATCCTTATTGAGCAGGGCTAGTCAGCGCCTTCCCTTAATGAAAGACGTGGTAACCGTCTTGACTTTAAGGATGAGGGGAACGTCTCTTTCAAAGCTTTAGTGCGGTTTCAGCGGTTGTCGTTTAAAGTATGCCGTTTTGGTGGTATGACCTCACCTGACACATTAGCGGATTCACCTCCAGCATCAGTTCCATTCCAAGTGTGCCTTCTGCCTCGACAACACCAGAATGACAAAACAAAGCCATTTCTGGAATCTAGTGTTAGCCAACGATCGCTGGGACGCAGTGCATCAGCCAAACCCATTTGACGTGAGGTTCCTTTCTTCAAGGCCGATTTGGGGGTCTTTTTCGATAGTTCACCCCGACAAGTGTGTATTCAATCCGCTTCACTCACATTACAAGCGCTTCCTGAATTACATCCATCCTTGACAAGCGTTTGAGAGTTCTAGCATGACGACGGCCTTAAGGGAAGGCGGTAGGTGGCCACGGTAAGCAGCTTGTCCAATTGTGCATGCATTATAAAAGTTCCATTCGTTGTGACCCGGGCACGACGTTAGAGCGAGCTCGCCCCGAAGTACACAAAATACCGGCTGGTACAAAGCAGGTCAGGAAGCTTGACATGACAGAAGTTCGAGTCGAACCAGACTAGTAGATAGTGGGGCGATTGGGAGTGAGGATTCGTTTCACTATGTTCAACTCATTCGGTAAGCCTCGTAATCTATGTGAAGGTTCGTAAAAACAGTGAAAAAAGGAATCCTAAAGGAGTAGGAGCTAGCTTGAATTGAAGTGGAGAAGACAAGATGGACTGGCTATCGACTTTGCTAACGAATGAGACTCTTCTTCAATTTATTGGGGCGTACTTCATACTACAGCAGGCCGCAACCGTTGGGGAAAGCCTACCAATGAGGTACACTTGGGGTCAGAAAGCAAGGAACTCCTTTGATATCGGCTTCAAAGCTTTTTCACTGAAATCCAAACCAGGAAATGAGAACCAGTACCACACCCCGTACTGGCACTACACACCCTCCCGAACGAACTGATTCCAAGAAGGTTTCTCATTCGCTTTCCTTGATTTGAATGTCTGACTTAGCTTAGGAAAGCAAGTGAGAAAATACTCGGAAGAGACACTTCCTTAAGGAGTTATAAAAGCCAGACAAAGAATCTCGTATGTGATGTTAGAGAGCATGCTCAGGTTAGTTGGCGGAGGATACTCCGATAACGAATTCTGCCTCTTTCTTTTCCTGGAGCGGAAAAAGGGTTAAGGAATATCTCAGAGCTGATGCGCGATCTCCTCAAAATTGTTAAAATGATCCAACGTGCTCGTCATGAGAAAATGGTTATCAAGCTTTGCCAGTTTCATGATTGCTTGTAGTTTTCTTTTTTCCGGGGCAGTGTACTAAGGTACAAAAAAGAATGCCCGTATGTCGGCAGGATTTTTCGAGTTCGAGAAAAGGTCCCATCCTTCAAATCATGATTGGGTCGACCAGGCCAGATCATGAGCGAATAGAAAAGAAAGATAGAATGCCCTTTTCGACCCGAGTCAAAAATTGATCTAGTAGTGTACGTAGTTTGATCAATTTATCCCTGGAAAGTTTACGTAGTTTGATCAGTTTATCCCTGGTTTTTAGGATTTCTATTCTATTTTTGTTGCTGGGCCTACTTGTACTTGTCTTTCTGGGCATTTTCCAGGCCCCCCCTTTTTAAAATAGGAATAGCTCTGGGGGGTCGAGCCCTCGCCTATACTTTAGGCAAATTAGGCCTACCGATGGGGCTTACCTTGGCCATAGGGGTTTTTACGAAGGGCCTCATTACAGAAGCCGGAGTCTCAGAAGTACTAGCGGGTCCTCTTCGCATGATGCCCGCAGGGTCGGATTCGGTGGGTAACTCTGGCGGTTGGGAAAAATACCTCAACCTGCCGTCTGATTCAGAAGGTCAGGGGCAGGGCATCGAAGGGGAGCCCACTTCTAGAAAACGAGACCGAAGCCCTGATCCCGTAGAGGACGTCGGTCCTTCCTCGGGAAGGCGACAAGTAGATTCGGAAAGTAAAAATCTTGTGGTAGGCCCGTCACAGCAGGTTCCATTATCGGACTCAAGCACATGTAACAGTTTCGAGGAGCGTGTGCTTCTCGAGCCCATGCCGGATTCGTCATCCCCCTCGGTAGATGAGGCGATAAACGCCGGGGCACCCAACCCCCCTGCAGAGGCACCCCACGGCCCCCCCGCTTATGATCCTAACACGGATCCTCTCCGTGTGGAGACAAAAAAAGGCGGAAATGACCCTTTTTGTAAAGGACCGATTAGTTCACTTTACCGAAAGAGGTTGGAAGCCATGGCAATTCTCACGGACCCATGACCACTATATGGAGGTATCCTCCAACATCGTCAAAAGTTTGGAGCTAGACTCTGTCTCTGAATACGAGGAGTTTCTTCTCGCTTTTAGAAAGGACCCCAAACTCTTAGAGAGCCTTTTTACTAAGTGACTGGCATTTCTTTTTCCCTTTCTTTCCGTTGGTCAACAACCAACAAAACAAAATCGTTTAGTTCTTCACTACTCGTACAGGAAGGCCTCTCTTTCTGTATGGGGGGAATCAAAGAAAGGCAATCAGAGAATGTTTACACTCCATTTTCATTACGAAGATGTATCACGTCAGGATCCGTTGCTCAAACCGAATCACGCCAACGTTATGGAAGTTCCTGGATCGTGTAAAATAAGAGTAGTACCAAAGGCAGCACCTTCTGATTTCATAATCAAAAATGGAAAATTGGCTATGGAGATTCCGTGCGGGCAGAAATTAATACAGACACAAAGGGCTTCGACAGGAAAGTCGTTTCGATCCAATCCATTCTTGGGGTCAAATAAAGAAAAAAAAGGATATGTCAGTGACCTAGCACGGCAAAGCACTCTCCGAGGTCATGGAATGTCTCATTTTTTGGTAAAAATCTCCGCAGTAATGTCTCTGTTAGATTTTCCGGTCGAAATACGGGAAAAGTCCATTCAATTCTTGATGGAAATGGAGTTTTGCGAATTCTCCCCGGAACTGGAAGATCATTTCGAGATCTTCGAACATATTAGGGGGTTCCATGTCACTATTTTAACTTCGGCCAACACACAAGATGAGACTTTACCACCGTGGAGCGGCTTTTTTCAAAAAGATGAGGGGGAAAGTCAGTAAGATGTCGGAGAAGCAAAATATACGAGATCGCAAACGTAGATTGCTCGCGGCTAAGTATGAATTGAGAAAGCTTTCTCAATTTGTAAAGATACCGATCGATCTAGTGATATGCGGGACAAACATCGAAAGTCTCAGGTGACTGAAGAACTCAGCGACGAGTTGACAAAAGAAGCCCTAAAAATGGACATGAACGATGTTTTGATGGGCATAAAGAAATCGTCTTGGTAGCATCAAACCAATAGAACAAGGGTTAGCTCTGCAGCTGGTCTACAAGCAAGGTAAGTAGGTCCATGCGAGCGGCCCGGATGTACCTTTTAGCCGCGAGGGGAACCGGGTAAACAAAGTCGCGATCAGAATGAATGGTAGTTTGCTGGGCCTGTTGCTCCCGGAGGCGCTGGTTCGAATCCAGTTCGTGACAACCACAAAGCCTTTGATCATAGAATATCTCGGGACCCCGCTGGTAAATACGGGGCTCTGGCAGCTGCACTTTCTTTTTATTTTCTTTCTTTTTCTTTTTGTTTTTTGTTTTTTGTTTTTTTATGATGCATCGAATGCTTCCTCTGCTTTCAGTAAAAATCCCATGATCGAGGCACTCTTTCTCTTATAGCGCTCTTTCCTTCCCTTCGAGCTAGCCGGAATAAATCCATTTCTTTTGTCTGTAAGAGAAAAGGCGCTTATTCCATGAAATAGGAGCGCAGCGGAGTCATGAATAAACAAGAATAGCCACTTCCTTATCTACGCTATTTACTTTCCTCCCCTCGTGGGAAGTAGCAAGAGCCTTTATCTAATCTACTATTGAACCATCTCACCTGAAAGTCAGTCGCTACCTTAAGGCATGCCTTGACTCCAAGAGCTAACTCGATGGGACTTGCTTTCCTAAAGAGAAGACGAAGAGGATGACACTGGGGATCGTTCTTACTTAAAGAAATTCCCATGAGCTGCCTTGAGCTGGTAACTCCAAAATCGATGATTCTTGGCCACTGACTTACTGCTTTCACTCAAATGCCACTGATGCGTAAGACATTGAGTTGGACTACTTTCCTTCTGGTAATGCCTTTCCCTGTGGTCACCTTGCCCTTCTACTTACCGGCTTGGCTATTTCGAAGGATTCGCTTCGGCGGGTGATTGAACTAAAAAAGAATTCTTGAAAGTGGCACTCCTTCCTTGCTTCTTACCCCGTAGCGGGATATTTTTTGACAATCGGTCGTAGATTCCCTGGCTTGGCTAGGAACCTAGTCCTTTCTTGTGACAACAGAAGAGAAGGAATTTCCTTCTTGTCCAATACCAACTATGATTTCCACGAAATGCTAGTCGAATCCGTATGCCCAAACCACATAAGATAAGTTAAGCAGCTAGATCGATTCCAAATGATTAGTAGCTGATGCAGAAAAAAGAAGAACAGCTTCTTCTTCTATGATGACATCTGCAGCAGATTCAATGGCCTCGGTTTACACATTCTTGACTTGAAAAAAAGAGTTTGAAGGATTCTCGTCAGAAGGTCAGGTCAGAAGTGGATTCCCTTTCTGGGATACGATACTAGGCTATGATTCCCGGAGAGAGAGAGAACTCTTATAAGAAAATGGGCCTTGAGCCTGCTTCATCGCCTTGACTTGATTCGGGTAAGTCAAAGTAAGGACTTTGCTTTTTCAAATCCCAGACAGGAAGGAAGTCGAAAAAAGATCTGCTTCAGTTGATCCTGAAGCAGAAGAAGAGACCTTTTCCCCTTGGGGAATGAAAAAGATCATATTTCTAAAAATGAAATAAGACGTGTTCACTCTGTAAGAGCCCTTGGTCTTAGTCTTAAAGAGAAGGAAGCCG